TCATATATCCCGGATAAAGAAAGAGCAAGAGTAACAAAAAAAAATGACGATTCAAATCAAGATTTATCTGGTACCCTATATAAAATCAAAATAAAATCATAAAAAGAAAATCGATTCGAAAGAGACCAAAGAAATGTTGTAAAAGAAAAGAAATGTTGTAAAAGAAATGTTGTAAAAGAAATGTTGTAAAAGAAATGTTGTAGTTGTATCAGGCTGCTTGTCTTCTTGTAGTTGGATCTCCAAGTTTTTGGAATGCTCCAAATTCTACTTGAGCATCCAAATCTGGGTCAATACCAGCGAAAACATCTCTAAACAAGGTTCGAGCACCATGCCAAATGTGTCCGAAGAAGAAGAGCAAAGCAAATGAAGCATGTCCAAAAGTAAACCAACCCCTTGGACTGCTACGAAAAACACCATCAGATTTCAAAGTAGCACGATCTAATTCAAAAATTTCCCCCAATTGAGCGCGTCTAGCATATTTTTTGACAGTAACAGGATCACTATAACTGACTCCATTAAGTTCACCACCGTAGAACTCAACAGTTACACCAACTTGTTCGACACTATACTTAGATTCTGCCCTTCGAAACGGAACATCAGCTCTAACAATCCCGTCTCCGTCTACCAAAACGACCGGAAATGTTTCAAAAAAGGTAGGCATACGGCGTACAAAAAGTTCACGGCCTTCTTTATCTCTAAAGATAGGATGTCCTAACCATCCAACCGCTATTCCATCCCCGTTATCCATTGAACCCGCCCTAAATAATCCCCCTTTTGCCGGATTATTTCCGATGTAATCATAAAAGGCTAATTTTTCAGGAATTTTAGCCCAAGCTTCTGATAAACTTTGATTTTCGGCTAATCCAGCACTGACTCTTCTATATATTTCTTGTTGGAAGTATCCCTGATCCCATTGATAACGAGTAGGCCCAAATAATTCGATGGGAGTAGTCGCTGAACCATACCACATAGTTCCGGCAACAACAAAAGCTGCAAAAAAGACAGCAGCGATACTACTGGAAAGGACAGTTTCAATATTGCCCATACGCAATCCTTTGTATAGACGTTGGGGCGGGCGGACGCTAAGATGGAATAGACCTGCTAATATGCCTAAAGTCCCTGCCGCAATATGATGAGAAGCTATTCCTCCCGGAACAAAAGGATCAAAACCCTCCACACCCCACGATGGATTTACAGATTGTACTTTTCCTGTTAGCCCATAAGGATCGGACACCCATATGCCAGGACCATACAAGCCTGTTACATGAAATGCACCAAAACCAAAGCAAGCCACGCCTGCAAGAAATAAATGTATTCCAAAGATCTTGGGCAAATCCAAAGAGGGTTTTCCTGTACGTTCATCACAAAATATTTCGAGATCCCAATATACCCAATGCCAGATAGCTGCCAGAAAGCACAACCCAGAAAACAAAATATGCGCTCCAGCCACACCTTCGTAACTCCAAATACCCGGATTAGTTATAGTCCCCCCCGTGATACTCCAACCGCCCCAGGAATTGGTTATTCCTAAACGAGTCATGAAGGGTATAACGAACATACCCTGTCTCCACATTGGATCAAGAACAGGGTCAGAAGGATCAAAAACTGCTATTTCATACAGGGCCATCGAACCGGCCCAACCAGCAACCAAAGCTGTATGCATTATATGAACAGAAAGCAGCCGTCCGGGATCATTCAATACAACGGTATGAACACGATACCAAGGCAAACCCATGGAAATACCCCTTTATGAAAGAAAAAAGACACTATGTAACTTTATTGCATTGGAAAAGACTATACTATGACTATGTTATGGACCCCCCTATTTAGTTTTAGTAAATTATTTCAACGCAAGGGTTCATATTTGTTTTATTCTGTTGGTAATAATGGAACAATTTTGTTCGTAGGAACAAAGAGAAGCAGATTTATTCTATACTCGATAAGTACCAATACGCAATGGGGAAGTGAATGCCATTTTATATGAGCGAATGTGCCCATACTTGTTCATCATTAGAGGACACTATTCGTAATAATTTTCCCCTTTTTTCTTGCTTTCTTTATAAAATTTTCATCAATTATGAATAAAATCTTATGAATTGAATAAAATCTGATTAGGATAAAGTACAATATTATAAAGAAAAAGAAAGGCTTTGTTACGTTTCCACATCAAAGTAAAATATAGTACTTAGTTCTTTTTTATTTCATTTAATGCCTATTGGTGTTCCAAAAGTACCTTTTCGAAGTCCTGGAGAGGAAGAAGCATCTTGGCTTGACATATAGTGCGACTTGTCAGATATATTTGGTCATATGGGATTTACCCGTTTTCTCCCCAATCGAGATATCCTCTGTTTCGCCCACGAAAGATTCATTTCATCATCAAAAATTTGGAGCGTGAAGTGCAATTAGATCCTTTTTGGGGGGGATTCGGATTTCTATTATCAATTAGAAGAATTTATGGTTGTCTTAGTTGGACTACTACATTGAAGTATCCAGGCTCCGTTAAAAAAAACCAAGTGGTAATATATCTATTTCTATTTTATATCTTTATATCATAAAGTATTCCCCTTTTTTAAGAAAATTTTTTTTTTCAAACTATTATGTTAATCAATTGAGTAATATGCATAAATCCGTCAACCTTTTTACGGAATGCATTAATTGAAAAAAGGGGGGGATAACCAAAAGAAGTGGTAATGGGAGCATTTGTACTATATGTGCAAATCAAAATCGGGCGGATCTTTACCCGGAGTAGAGCATAAACCTAAAAAGATTAAAGAGGCCCATTTAAGAACAAGAAAATGACATCGTGATTTGGATTGGATCTCGATGAAACAATCCATCAATGAGAAGTTAATTGGATAAGTTTAATAAATTCTTTTTTTTTTATACGTTCGTTATAAGGAAAGAAAGATAAACTCATATTTAGTTAAAAAAATCTTTTTATTATAAGTTAGAATTTCTATGAAAAAAGAAAAAGTATTGGAATATACACATTGATTTTTTTTTGAACCGTATGCGTTAAAAGGCGCCTGTACGGTTCTTAAGGGATACAATTTGACCCTAATCAACCGACTTTATCGAGAAAGATTACTTTTTTTAGGTCAAGAGGTTGATAGCGAGATCTCAAATCAACTTATTGGTCTTATGATATATCTCAGTATCGAGGATGATACCCAAGAGCTGTATTTATTTATAAACTCTCCTGGCGGATGGGTAATACCGGGAGTGGCTCTTTATGATACTATGCAATTTGTGCAACCAGATGTACATACAATATGCATGGGATCCGCCGCTTCAATGGGATCTTTTATCCTGGTCGGAGGAGAAATTACCAAACGTCTAGCATTCCCTCACGCTTGGCGCCAATGAGGCTTTTATTTATTTGAGAGAAAAAAGAAGACTATGCCTTCGCCATATGAAATATGAATATTAAGTAATAATAGCATGGCACTTTGAATTCGATATAAAAAAAATTTTGTTTTCACAACATTAGCTTATGTATCGAGAGAGTAATATGATAAAAACGTATTTCCTATTTTCTTATTTTGGAAGTCCAGTTCAGCGTCACAAACTTTTTTCACACCAGAGGTCTCTTAACAATATTTCTATTTATGTTATGGAGCAAAAAAAAAAATTCTTTTTCCTTAGTTTATTAGTTTATTTGATCAAATAAAAGCAACTTTGGGATTGCTGAATGACAGACAAATCACAGACAAAAAAATATAATATAATAAATATATAAAGCAACGGAGCCATCATAGTATTTTTGAATTCCTCCGAAAGGAAGGGTGGTAAGTTGATCATTTACCGATCGGGGTCTGATCGATCCTATTTTTTATTTCTTTGATGGAAGGTAAGGGTCAATTTTATTGTAGAGCCGTATGCAATGCATAATGCCCGTACGGTTGTTCGATTCTATCTTTTTTTCTTGTTATTCTTTTATCTTTCTTTTATCTTCCCCTCATCATGAAAAAGAGAGAAACCTTTTATTATCTTATATCATCAGGGTAATGATCCATCAACCTGCTGGTTCTTTTTTTGAAGTATCAACGGAAGAATTCATCCTGGAAGTGGGAGAACTGCTGAAACTACGTGAAACCCTGACAAGGGTTTATGTACAAAGAACGGGCAAACCCTTATGGGTTGTATCCGAAGACATGGAAAGAGATGTTTTTATGTCAGCAACAGAGGCCCAAGCTTATGGAATTGTTGATCTTGTGGCGGTTGAATGACAATAACCTGGATTTCGCGTCAATTCTGAAATGAACCCTGCCGAGTTGAATATTATTATTCTATGGAATCTTTATTATTCTATTGAATAAAAGTAATTCATAATCATCCGGTTAGGATCGATCTAAACCAGCCCATTATGTATATGATTCAACATGCCAACGATTAAACAACTTATTAGAAAGACAAGACAGCCAATTAGAAATGTCACAAAATCCCCCGCGCTTCGGGGATGCCCTCAGCGTCGAGGAACATGTACTAGGGTGTATGTGCGACTCGTTCAGATCATGAACTAGAACAAAGGAAAGAGAACAATGTTCGAATATCAATGATCAAATAGGATATAACGGAAAAACAAACTATATTTCCTATCTAAAAATGGATGATATCCCTTTTATTGTGTATGAAATTTATGGTTTCTGTTGGTGTAAATCCACTCACCTCAATTCAAAATGAGAAGCAATTCTCCATTGGTAGCAAATGGTTATCCATTAAGCGGAGGAAATCTTAGTTAACATAGACCCCTCTTGCAAGAACGGACTAACAGGGTCAGCTACCCAGCCAACCTTCATAATTAAATACCGTTACTGTATAGGTAGAGCTTGTTGTGAAAGACCTATTACTGGATAATTCATGGGTAGAGCCGAAGAATGTGAACTATACAAGTTAGCAATAACATTGATTAAATGAAGTAAAGGCTCCGGTGTATAGAGAAGACCTCACCGTTTAAGAAGTAACCATAGAAACGATGGAATCCACTATTTCTTTATCATTACTTTGATTTTTTAATACCTAGTATAGTACAATTTCGTATTTCGAGGTGAAATGCCTAGAAAAAATAAAAAATTGTGGTTGGGAAGGTTATAGTAGCCAAAGCCATTGGAATTCTTAGTTTATACATTGGAAAAATCAGTTTTGTTATTAATATATTAGGAAAGGGGCAACAGAATAACTGAAAGAAAGGAAATCTAGGAAATCTATTAGTTATTCGTTAAAGTTTCATTTATTCAATGACCAGAATTAGACGGGGATATATCGCTCGGAGACGTAGAACAAAAATTCGTTTATTTGCATCAAGCTTTCGGGGGGCTCATTCAAGACTTACTCGAACTATTACTCAACAAAAAATAAGAGCTTTGGTTTCGGCTCATCGGGATAGGGATAGGAAAAAAATAAATTTTCGTCGTTTGTGGATCACTCGAATAAATGCGGCAATTCGCGAAAGGGGGGTATGCTATAGTTATAGTAGATTAATAAATGATCTGTACAAGAGACAGTTGCTTCTTAATCGTAAAATACTTGCACAAATAGCTATATCAAATAGGAATTGTCTTTATATGATTTCCAATGAGATCATAAAAGAAGTAAGTTGGAAGGAATCCACCGGCTAAACGGAGTTGCCCGGAGAATGAACTCCGGGAAGGTCGAATAAAAAAGAAAATCAAAATGAATAGAATATGATAAAATATGAGAAAAGAAAGTAGTCAAAATAAAAATGAATCAGCACGTTCAATAAAAAAATTTCTTCTTCCCAGATTCTTCTTTTTTTTTCTTATGACACGAGAATTCAATCCGGATTCTTGGATTTTGACCACAAAATAGAAATCCGCGTTTGAATTCGGATGGGGGTTTGAATTCAAGTTAATAAAGAGTAAACCTATCTTTTTCTGGCTCTAAGACTAGGAGTTCTAGTGGTCGACTCAGTTCTTTCAAATTGTTTCTCATTATTAAGAAAAGGTAACAAAGATAAAATACGAGCTTGTTTTATAGCAATAGTAATTAATCGTTGTTGTTTCAAGGTCAATCTATTTACTCGTCTAGATAATATTTTTCCCTGTTCACTAATAAATCGACTAATTAAACTCATGTTTTTATAATCAATTCGATCCCCCGATTGGATCGGGGGCAAACGCTTACGAAAAGATCGCTTGGATTTAAGAAAAGTTCGCTTGGATTTATCCATGGTTTGGTTAGTTTATTTCTTATCCCTAAAATTCTATTCCAGCCGGATATATAATTAGAATAAATAAATAGGATTTGGTTTGTTTATAATTATTTTTAACTATGTTAAATATGTTATATATATAATGTCATTTTTCCCTTTCCTTGCCTTGTAAGATTAAGATAAGGGCGCAAGTACTCGCTTCAATCTATTTCTTTATCTCCCCGTGAATCGTATGTTTGTAACAATATGGACAGAATTTTCGTAACTCCAATCGATTAGGCGTATTGTGCCGGTTCTTTTGAGTAATATATCTGGAAATGCCCGTTGATTCCTTATTAACACCGTTTCGAACACAATCGGTACATTCCAAAAGAACCGGTATTCGCACATCTTTACCCTTGGCCATGAACCTCCTTTGGATTTTTCATTTACTCAACTCTTCCTCTTTCAATCCGAAACGAAAAAGAAGAAAGGAAGGAAAAAACAAAATAGAATTTGTAACTTGCTATCCTCTTATGCAAGATTTCACTACACTCAATATCGGAAATAAGATAGAAAGATTTCTAAACTTTCAAATCACAGTACAGAATTTTTTATTTTATAAATAAGTATCTTGTATAATACTCTTTCCCTAGAACCACTGTTTGTATTCGACTTCCGTAGAAATTGAATATTAATTCAATTCCAAACTGAACCCGAGTCTCACAGCTGTTGAATGCACTTTTATTCTTTCTCTTTCCTCCCTTCTTCTAAAAAAGGGAAAAAAGAGAAAAGAGGGGGCTTATATTTAATTGTATCTCTAATATTCTTTATTCCGTCCCGCGCCAATAACTAGAATGGGAACGTCAACGCATCCGGGAAAAAACGATTAATCTCTATCAATAAACCTGCCAAAGAACCGAACCATAGAGTACTTAGTACCGGTGCCACGGAAAGATATGTTTTTAGATCTCGCATTGAAAAACCTCCTTCATTTTTTCATTTTATTGTAAAGATAATACATATTTAAATGTACAATGATCTAGTAAAAAAGATTGACTTTTTGTTAAATACAGAAAAAACGTCCTTTTCTTCTCCAATATTCCCCAAAAAGACTCAGTTATTTTTCCTTGGGATTACGTTCCATATTTCATATAGATAGAAGTCTTTTGCTATTATTATATGTTAAATGAGACCAAAAAGACGAAATGAAAAGAAAAATTCTAGATTTTAATAGAGGAGATAACGATGTGGAAAACAAGACAGGAATTCTCTACAATGACACTGTAGACCAACGGAAGGGATGTAGCGCAGCTTGGTAGCGCGTTTGTTTTGGGTACAAAATGTCA